ATGAGTTGATTGCCTATTTTTAAATCTTGGGTTGTTTTTGTGGCTATTGTTAGTTTATTTTTGTGGAAGCTATGGGGTGTTTTGATTTTTATTCTGATGGCTCTGGTTTCTGTTTATTATTTGATTTCTGAGGTTTTTTCGATAGATGTGCGTCATTTGGATGCTTTTTGATTATTCTTGCTTAGTGAGGTAGCTGTTTTTGCTACTCTTTTTGTTACTTCTTTGTGGAATGAGGATAGTGAGGTGGAGTCTATATCGGATTGGGTTGAGCTTCCGTTTTTAGGTTGTTTTCTTTTGATAGGTTCTTCTATTTGTGCTACGGCCTATCATCATGTTGCCGGTTTTAAGTATTCTCCTTTGTTATTGGTTATGACTATGCTTCTTGGTACGGGTTTTGTTTTGTTGCAGCTTTGAGAATTCTATGATTGTGAGTGTGATTTATCTTATTGTGTTTATCATGCGGGTTCTTTTTGTACCGTAGGGTTGCATTTTACGCATGTTTTATTAGGTGTGTTGGGCTTATTGGTTCTTTTTATTTTGGGTATTGAGGCGGTGGATTGGCATTATATTAATCTTATTGTTTGATACTGGCACTTTGTGGATTATATTTGGTTGTTTGTTTTCTTGATTATCTATGTTATTTAGTGGTGGTGTTATTCTTGTTTAAGTTAAATTTATAGACTGCGAATTTGTGGTGTTCGAAGTTTCTTTGAAAGCGGGAAAATATGTTGGCTTTGATTCGTAAAAATGTTGTTGATTTGCCTACCAAATTGTCTTTGAGTTATCTTTGATGTGGTGGCTTTATGGTTAGGTTTTTTTTAGTTATTCAGGTTGTATCGGGGGTGATACTTTCTTTTTTGTATGTTGCCGATTCTGGTATGAGGTTTGGTTGTGTTTTGGATTTTACTAAAGAGAGTCTGTTTGTTTGATTAACTCGTTATTTTCATATCTGAGGCGTTACTTTTATTTTTTTGTTGTTGCTTATGCACATGGGTCGTTCTCTTTATTATTCTAGCTATACTAAGATTGGTGTTTGGAAAGTTGGGTTTATTTTGTATATTTTGATGATGATAGAAGCTTTTTTGGGTTATGTTCTTCCCTGGCATCAGATGTCTTATTGAGCTGCTACTGTGTTAACTTCTATTCTTAAAAGTATACCTATCATAGGGCCTAGTCTTTTTAAGTTTATTGTTGGCGGGTTTTCTGTGACTAATGTCACACTTGTTCGGGTTTTTTCTGCTCATGTTTGCTTGGCTTTTGTTATTATTGGTTTGAGGGTGATACATCTTTACTATCTTCATAAGAAAGGCTCTAAAAATCCTTTATTTGTGAGAGGTGGTTATAGGGACGTTGTTCTTTTTCATAGCTACTTTACTAAAAAGGATGGGTTTATTTTGATTTTTTTGGGCGTTGTTTTTTGCTTAGCTATGCTTTTGAGTCCGGACTTTGTCTTAGATTTGGAGAGGTATATTCAAGCGGATCCTTTGGTGACTCCTGTCTCTATTAAGCCGGAGTGGTACTTTTTGGCTTTTTACGCTATGCTTCGTTCTATCGAGTCTAAGCTGGGCGGTCTTATTTTAGTTGCCGCTTTTCTTTTTTTATTGTGGCTTCCTACCTATAATAAATCTTGTTCTTACTTTTTAGATCGGCAGTTTTTATTTTGGGCGGGTACTTCATTGTTTTTTCTGTTGACTTACTTGGGTGCTTGTCATCCGGAGTTTCCTTACGTGGTGATAAGTAAGGTTTCCAGGTTTCTTATTATTTTTATTTTATTCTTGTTTAAGGGTTTATGGGTGATTCCTTATTCTAGTAGTGATTTTTATTTTTTACGGTTTTAGGTGTTTTTAAGTAGGTTCTTTATAGTCTCTTTGAGGATTGTTTTATGTTCTTTTATGTTGTCTTTATCCCGGTTACTTAATTGTTTGATAGTGGTTGAGAACTTTAAAGTTCTTTTGCTTTTTTCTAGGTTGCTTATGAATTGGGATGAGACTCGTATTTTTTTTATTGCTTTAATGGTAATTTTTACTATTGAGGTTGTCTTGGGGCTAGTTGTGTTAACTCGTTTATGGGACTCAAGAAGTTTGATTGTTATACTTGGTTGGTAGGCTTTTTGGCTGTTTTTTGTTTGTTGTTGGTTTTTGAGGTTTCCTCTTTCTTTGTTGGTTGTGACGGGGTTAGCTTAGTTAAAAAGTTTTTTTGTTTTGACGGGGTTAGATTTTATCTTAGGTTGCTTTCTATAGGTATTTGACTTATTGTTTTGTTTTATGGTAAATATCTAACTACACTAACTATCACTATGATATCTTTTAGTGTTTACTTCTCTATTTTGTGTTATTGTTGTGGACATGCTTTGTTTTTTTGGTTTTTTTATGAGATGTCTATTCTTTGCCTATTGTTGTTGCTTGTGTTAGAGTCCCCTTATTCGGAGCGTTATATTGCTTCTTGGTATTTGATGGGTTATGTGGTTGTTACTAGCCTGCCTATGCTTGTTTGTATTTTTTACCTGTCGTTTAGGTTTGGCACTTTTAGCATATACGCTTGGCAGGGAGAAGCTGGTATACCGGAAGGTTTGTTTGTTTTTTTGGCATTCTTATTTGTTACAAAGATACCTTTATTTCCTTTCCATGTTTGGCTTCCCATAGTACATGCGGAGGCTAGTAGGATAGTTTCTGTTTGTTTAAGGGGGTTTATTATGAAGTTGGGTATTCTTGGTGTGTTTCGTCTTTGTTATAAGGTTGTCCCTGACTATGTTTTTTTTGTAACTTATGTTTTGTTTTTGCTTGTATTTTCAGTTTCTTTTTTTTTTAGGGCTTGTCGTGAGTTAGATGGCAAGCGATGACTTGCTTTTTTAAGTCTTTCCCACATAACAATCCCTGTTGTTTGTTTGTGTTCTGGTTTGTTTGATAAAGTGTTTGTTTCTTTTTTATACTGCCTGGGCCACGGTTTTTCTGCGGGGTTGACTTTTTTATTATTATGGGTTATGTATGATGTCACGGGTACTCGTAACTGGTTTTTAGTTAAGAAATGCGTTTCTAATAGTTTTATGTTTCGGTTGTGTTGTGTTTTTAGGTTGTGTACTGTTGCTTCTTTCCCTCCCACGGTTCAGTTTTTTTCTGAAATTTCTGTGTTTTATTGTAGCGGGTTCTTGAGGTTTTTATTTTTTATGTTGCTCTTGGTATATTTGTTTTTTGGTGGGCTAGTCCCTATTTTTGTTTTAGGTGTGGTCTTAACTCGCCATTATAGTATTAGATTTGGATCGGGCAGTATTTTTAGTGGGCTTTGTTCCGTTATATTTTTGGTGTTTTGGAGGTTTGTTTTTTTCATGCTTATTTAGGGTTTGTAACTTGGTGTTATAGGCATATTACATTTTGGTTGTAGGGGTAATTTGTTGTTAGTTACAAAATTTCTTACCTAGCTTAAATATTTATAAAGCGTTGATTTGAAGCGTCAAAGTTACTTTTGTGGTAGGAGATTTATATTGGAGATGTAAGTTAAATTTAAACTGTATGGTTCATGTTCATAAAATATGGTCTTTTTCTTCTCCTATGCTTGTTTCTCGTTTAAATATTATAAATAATTATGTTTATGGCCTTATTTCTGGGGGTTGGAGTGATGGTTTTTATCGTTTGATTTTGTTGGGTTTGTTATTTTGTTTTTTGTCTCTTCGAGTCCCTTATATTTTTGGGCTGTCTGGGTTTGGTGTGTATCTTTTTTTTTACATCTTTCCTTTATTCGTAGGCCTTTTTTTTAGACGTATTTTTAGTAAAGTTGGGCTGTTTTTTTCTTCTTTTGTTCCTTTGGGCACTCCTTTGTGGATAGCTCCATTTGTTTGCTTGGCAGAGACTTTAAGTTATATAGTTCGTCCTGTTGTGCTATTGATACGTCCCTTTGTTAATCTGTCTATGGGTTCTTTAGGAGGATATGTGTTGGGGGGCATGTGTTTTAGTTCTTTTTATGTTATCTCTTTTTTACTTGTTCTTTTTTTCTATGAGATCTTTGTAGCTGTGGTGCATTGATTCATTGTTTGTAATATTCTATCCTTTTTTGAGGATCATTAGTGTTTTTTATGCGGGGGTATTTTGTATTTTTTTTTAGTCTCTTAGGTTTAACTGTTTTTTCTGTTTTATTATTTAGGGCTAGTAAATTGTTTGTTTTTTGGTTGTTTCTGGAGTTATGTGTTTTGTTTTTAGTTCCCCTTTTTTTTTTGAAGTCGGAGTATTTGAAATTGTGCGGCTTGTTTAAATATTTGGTGGTTTCTAGTGTATCCTCTTCTTTTTTAATAGCGGGTATTTTGTTTGAGCCCTTTTTATTTTTTATTGTCTTGGGTCTGTTGATAAAGTTTGGTGTTTTTCCTTTTTTAGGCTGGGTTTATAGTGTTGTTAAAAAATCTAATTGGTATGTGGTTTGGGGTCTTTCTACATTTTTAAAGGTTCCTTTTTTTGTTATTCCTTTTTTTTTGATGGGTGAGGGCTCCTGATTTATTTACATTCTTTGTTCTATTACTTTTGTCTTACTTTCCTTTATTTTTTGGGTCTATACTGTTAGTTGACGTACTTGTTGAACCCATATTATGCTATCTTCTAGAGCTTCTTTGATAGCTATGTCTTGTGCACAGGGTTTGGATAGATTACTTCCTTTTTTTTTAGTTTACTTTATCTGAGGTAGCTTGTGTGTCATTTTTGTTTCGTCACAAGAAGACTTTCTATTGTTGGGGGTCGGATCTTGCTTTTTATTTGTGTTTTTATTAGTCTCTCTCCCATTTTCATTTTCTATTTTTTATAAGCTATTGAGTGCGGGTTACATGTTTTCTTGTTATTTATATGTTTTTGTGTCTTGGGGTTTTTATACTGTCTCTGAGCAGTTTTATTTGTTAAAGTTTTTGATAGATACTAAAACACCTCGTAGTTTATTTAGTGTGTCTTTCTTTGTATAAGGTGGTAGGATAGTTTAATTAAAATATTTATTTTACACGTAAGGGATGGTCTTTAAGGCCTGCTGCCATTGCTAATTGATGATGTAGTTTAATTTTTGAGAATGGTCTCTCTGCAAGAGACTGGTGGGGCTTCCCCGTTGTTAAAGCCGGAAACATTCTTAGTTTATTTTAGAATAGCAGTTTGTCGTACTGCAGGGGAAATCTTTGTTATTTCAGAGTGGGATGGTTGTTTTGAAATACTTTTATAGCTTTACTAGGGGGTTGCTTTGTTTTTTGTTGATTATGCTGTTTGTGGCGTTTTTTATTTTAGCTGAGCGTAAGGTTTTAGGTTATATTCAGATACGGAAGGGTCCTAAAAAGGTGGGTGTTGTAGGCTTATTGCAGAGATTTGCGGATCTTTTGAAGTTAATTATAAAGTTCAAGTTTCAGTTTTATCAAGTCCGTACTTGGCTGGGGTGATGAGGTGTTCTTTTGTTAGTTTTCTTGTCTTGTAGCTATTGTGTTGTTTTTTCTGTTGTGTATGGGGGTATGTTTGATAGCAATATTATGTTGTGGTTTTTGGTTCTTACTAGGTTAACAGGCTATTGTTTGATAAGTGTCGGTTGGGGGTCTTATAAAAAGTTTGCTCTTATGAGTTCTATTCGATCTGCCTTTGGCTCTGTCACTTTCGAGGCTTGCTTTATGTGTATTTTGATTTTATTTTGTATTGTGTTGGGCTCTTATAGATTATTTGGGTTTTTTTTTGAATCGTGGGGCTTTGTTGTGCTTTTACCCTTATGTTATTTTTTTTGGGTCGTAGGGGTTTTATGTGAGTGTAACCGTACTCCACTAGATTACGCGGAGGCTGAGAGTGAGTTAGTAAGGGGGTTAAAAACTGAGTATTGTAGGGTTCCTTTTACCTGTTTGTTTGCTTGTGAGTATTTGATTATGCTTATTTTTTCTTGAGTCACTTCCGTTCTTTTTTTTGGAGGGCACCTGGTTTTATTGTTTACTATGTTTCACGTTTTTTTTTTGGTCTGGTGTCGTGGGACGTTACCTCGTGTTCGTTATGATTTTTTTGTTAAGTTTATGTGAGAGTGGGTTTTACTAGTGCTTATTTTGTATTTTTTTGTAGTTCTTTAGTGTGTGTAGATTATCTATAAATCATGAGGCTGTTAACTTTAAGAAAGCTTATTAGCTCACAGACGTTTTAGGCTTTCAGCATTGTAGTTTAAAAAGAATACGGGTTTTGGGGATTTGAGGTCTTTTTATGAGCATGCTGAAATGTTATGCTGATAGGGCTGCTTTAGCAGGCTACTGTGATATAGTAGTTGTAGAAACTTATCCTCGTCGGTACTTCGAGTAGCTTAAGTTTAAAGTATTGAATTCTTACTTCAGGGATATCTTTTGATTTCGGAGGGATGGTACTGTTTTTTTCTTGCTTTCTTCTCTTTGCTTTGATTTTTTTTTTGGTGGGGGTGTATCATTTTTATATTTGGAAATTTGCGTCTCTTAATGTTTCTGGGGTTCGTTCTTGGGTGAGTATGTTTGAGTGTGGTTTTCTTTCTCAACGGTTGGTTGAAAATTATTTTAGTTATACTTATTTTCTGTTGTTGGTGTTTTTTGTTATTTTCGATCTTGAGATCTCTCTTTTATTAAAAGTTCCTTATCAGGGCTTACTTTATAAGAATTTTTTTTTTTACTTTTTATTTGTTTTTTTGTTGGGTCTGGGGTTTTCTATGGAGATTAGTAAGGGTTATGTCAAATGGAGTTACTAAATTATATTGAGGGTTTTGGGGTTGTCGCTGCTAACGATGATTTGAATTATTTATTTATTCAACCTTCTATAACAAACTAGATTAATTAGATTGTCTGTCTTCAAAACAGGAGGTGGCTTTGTCGTTTGTTGTTATTATGAGTATGTTTTCTTGGTTATTTACTTTAGATCATAAGCGAATTGGTTTGATATATATGGTTTTGGGTATTTGGGGTGGTTTTTTGGGCCTTTCTTTGAGTACTTTGATTCGATTGAAATTTTTGGATCCTTATTATAATATAGTTTCTCCTGAGGTTTATAAATATGTTATTACTAGGCATGGTATAGCCATGATATTTTTTTTCTTAATGCCTGTTTTGATAGGTGGTTTTGGTAATTATTTGTTGCCTTTGTTGCTTAGCCTACCTGACTTGAAACTACCTCGTTTGAAAGCTTTGAGTGCTTGGTTGTTATTGCCTTCGGCGGTTTGTTTAGGTTTGAGAATGTTGGGTGGTTCTGGGGCAGGTTGGACTTTTTACCCTCCCCTGTCAAGAGGAGATTATTCTGGTTGGGGTGTTGACTTTCTTATGTTTTCTTTACACCTTGCCGGGATTTCTAGTGTTTTTGGCTCTTTGAAATTTATATGCACGATTGTTAGGGTTATGTCTGATAAGACCACTCCTCGCTTTTCTATTATTGTGTGGGCTTATTTATTTACTTCTATTTTATTGATTCTGTCTTTGCCCGTTTTAGCAGCTGGTATTACTATGCTTTTATTTGATCGTAATTTTGGATCTTCTTTTTTTGATCCGTTGGGTGGGGGTGATCCTGTTTTGTTCCAACATCTTTTTTGGTTTTTTGGTCACCCTGAGGTCTATGTTTTGATTTTGCCGGGGTTTGGAATAGTTAGTCATATTTGTATGAATCTTACTAACAATGATTCTTTGTTTGGTTATTTTGGTTTAGTTTTTGCTATGGGAGCTATAGTTTGTTTGGGCAGTGTGGTTTGGGCGCACCATATGTTTATGGTTGGCTTAGACCTTAAGACTGCAATTTTCTTTAGTTCTGTTACTATGGTTATTGGTATTCCTACAGGTATTAAGGTTTTTTCTTGGCTGTACATGTTGGGGGGTAGTTACATGCGTCTATGGGACCCTGTTATGTGGTGAATAATCGGTTTTATAGTGCTTTTTACGATAGGAGGTGTTACTGGCATTGTTTTATCTGCTTCTATTCTGGACACACTTTTGCACGACACCTGGTTTGTTGTGGCACACTTTCATTATGTTTTATCTTTGGGTTCTTATAGGACTGTTGTCATTTCTCTTATTTGGTGGTGGCCTGTTATAACAGGGTATAGTCTTAAAAAGTATTTATTACAGGGCCATTGATTTTCATCCATGGTTGGTTTTAATCTTTGTTTTTTTCCTATGCATTTTTTGGGCATGCAGGGCCTGCCTCGTCGTGTTTGTTGTTTTGATCCTTTATTTGGTTGATTGAAATACTGTTCTTCTTGGGGTGCTTTAGTTTCTTGTATTAGGGCATTTTTTTTAATGTTTATTTTATGGGAATCTTTGGTTTCTGGTAATCGTGTAGTGGGTGTCTGGGGCACCAAATCTCTTGTTTTGAATGTTGTTGTTACACCTGTTCCGCATCATTGTAGTTATATTTGTGATGCAGGTCGTTGATGTTATGATGATATTGTTGCTAAGAAAACTAGTATTTGGGCGTGGGAGTAATAGTTTATTGAATACTGCTTTTGTAATGCAGGGGTGTAGGTTTTCTGCTTCTTGGCTTTGAGGCTAATCTAATGCTTTTTTCTTTTGGTTGGGTACCTTTTGCATCATGATTTATTGATGGTTGTTATTTATATAGCTTCCCGAAAGACGGTGATCTAGCATTAATTTGTTTAGCACGTTATAAGAATTGTGCGGGTAGCATTTTTTAAAATTTGTGCTAGGTGTGATAAATAATACGTACTGTTTTATATCTGGTTTCTGAAGATATTTTCTTGTTAGCTTCGCTGCTAGGATGTGGTGGGGTTTTTAAGAGATCTTATAGCTTTATTTTGGTTTTGGGTTAAAAGTACCCCTTACTATTGTTTGTGTTACAACATACTATTTGGCTTTTTGTTTCTTTATTTTAATTTTCGGCTTGTTAACTTTTTAATATAGTATGATATAATTAGTAGTTTTAATATTTCATGTTTTTCTCGTAGCTCGCCGGACTGTTTATTAAAAACATTTTTATTATTTAATTCTTAATAATCAAGCCTGCCCTATGTTATTTTATAAATGGCCGCAGTATATTGACTGTGCTAAGGTAGCATAATTAATTGCCTTATAATTGAAGGATTGTTTGAATGGTATTACCAGGTGAGTTTTAAAGTGTGAATTATTATTAGAAATTGGTTTATCGGTGCAGAACCTGATAAGTTATAATAAGACGGAAAGACCCCAAGAGCTTTATAAATTATTTTTTATTTACTTGGGGCAAGGGCATATTTTTTATATGCTTTTTGATCCTTTAGGATTATAGGTATAAGTTACCTTGGGGATAACTAGGTAAGAGATGAGGAGAGTTCATATCGATTTATCTATTTGCCATCTCGATGTTGACTTAGGGTAAATATGTTGGCGCAGAAGTTTTCATATTAGGTCTGTTCGACCTTTGTTCCCTTCATGAGTTGAGTTAAGACCGGCGTGAGCCAGGTCGGTTCTTATCTATTGGTCTCTTGGCTTAGTACGAAAGGATTGGTCGGGGTTTAGTTTGGGCGTGTTACTTAGGTAGTCTACTCTGCAAAGGTAGTTTTTAGTGGTTACACTCGCGCCTTATATCTATTTAATTCTGGTTGTGGGAGGACGAAGAGTTTGTGTCACATAGAAATTTTTTATCTTTATAGCTTGGGTTGTTATTCTTGCTTTTTTAGTGATTGAATCTTAACTGTCAGGGCAACCTGGATTAGGCTTCTTTTCAGCAGTAGTTAATTCACAGTGCCAGCATCTGCGGTTATTCTGTTAATTGCTTCTCCTTCTTGGATAAAAGTTTTTATAAGTTATTAGCTATTGTTGGGTAGAATCTTTATATTGCTTTTATACTAGCTTATATTCTTTTTTTGGGCTTTTTAGAGAAAAGGATTAGAGACCCTTGTATTTGGCTTATTATTTTTATTCCATAGTTATAACTAAAAGGATTTGGCAGCCGATGAAGTTCTTCCGGGGGAGTGTGTTTCATAAGAGATAGTCCGCTTATTAGTTTACCGTTCTTATGTTAGTGTATATCCGGTTTAAGATTTATAGTTATTGCTATTAAGTGTAATTATTTTTATTAAAGCCAGGTCGATGTGCTGCTTGTGGGACGGTGTTTGTGCACTACTTTTTAAAAAGGGGCTTTATGAAAATTAAGCTTATATTTAGGACTCGGAAGTAGGTAGTTTTAGTTTGTTCTATCGAAAGTTTGATTTAGTTGGGGTACACACCGCCCGTCACCCAGGGTGTTAGCTGTGGTAAGTCGTAACATGGTAACGCTTGGGGAACCAGGCGTTAGTTGATTAAATGTCTATTATTTAATTTATGCTTTTATTTAAAATGCTTTACTTAGACTTGATTTTATATATGATTATGCTTTGTTCTTTTATACCTGTGTGGGTTTTTTTTGTGCTGGGTTGACAAGTTTGTAGGTGAAAAGACTCTACTGTGTTGCGAAAAGAAAGCAACTTGGTAGAACTTGGTTGAACAATAGTTCCGACAGCAGCTGTAAGAATTCTTTGTTTTTTGAAACTGCTCTGTTTAGGGGATGAGCCTTATTTCGGGGTTTCTAATATTGTTAAGGCTGTAGGTTGTCAATGATACTGATCTTATGAGATTGTTGGTGTGGAAGGAAAATACGATTCTGTTATGACTGACTTTATAGATTCTGTTGATAAGCCTTTACGATTAACACAACATTCGCCTCATATATTACTGGTTACTTCCTCAGATGTAGTGCATTCTTTTGCTTTGCCTGTTTTTAAAATTAAGTTGGACTGTATACCTGGTCGAATGAATCAAACTATTTTTTGGCCTGATCGTATGGGCATATTTGTTGGGTATTGTAGGGAATTGTGCGGTGCGGGTCACGCCTTTATGCCTATTGTGGTGGAGGTTATTAAGAAGGGCCTTCAGGGTTGTTAACTAGGGTGCTTAATTCTTTGTTTTTAGGTTTGTATCTTACCAGGTTGCTAGCTTTTTCTTTCGTATCTAACCCTGTGCATTATTGTCTTTTATTGTTGCTAAGTTCTGCTAGGATAACTGGCTATATATACTTGATGGTAGGGTTTAGTTGGTATTTAATTTTATTCTGCCTAGTATACGTGGGAGGGGTGTATGTTTTATTTATCTTCGTGTCGGTACATAAACCCAAACCTTTGCCTAGATTAGGCGGTGGGCCAGGGTCATTAATTTTTTTTATGGTCTTTTTTGTGTTGAGCTCATCGCTTTTTTCTTTTTTTGGTCTGGCTTATTATGATAGTAGTCATTATTTGTGTTCTTTTTTTGAGGGGTTTGTTTATTTTATATTTTGTTCTATTTTAGTGATGGGGTTTATTATAGTGAGTGTTGTTTGTAGGGAGAAGGATTCTTTTTTTCGTTAAGCTGGCTTAGTATATATTGTAGTACATGAGATTGTAAATCTCAGGGAAATATTTTTAGTCAGAAGCTTAAGAGTGCCAGATAGTATGGGATGGATTTAGGTTCCTTTTAGGATTTTTAATCCTCTTGCGAGTAAGATTGTTTCGTGTTTGATTTGAAATCATGCTTTTCATATTAGCTTATGATGCTCGCTTTGTTAATAGGAGTGCCAGATTTTATGGGTTGGTTTTAAGCATCAAATAAGGAATTTTTTCCCTCTTATATTCTTTGATAACTCTTTATGGGGTCCTGCGTTTCGGCCGCGGGAAAGAAGGTTTCTTCTATCAAATATGCTGGTTTTATTTGGTTTATTTATGATTCTGGGTCTTTTTGTTTTTTGGTGTTTTGACATTTTAGGTGTTGAGGGTAGATTTTTTTTGTTGGGCTACCCTTGGAGGAGTCTTACTTTTGATTTTTTACTGGATTCTGTTAGTTTGATTAGTTTGTATATGCTGATTTGTTGTGGTGTTGTGGCTTTATTTTATTGTTATCATTATTTTGGTGTTAGCTTGGAGGGGGGGTCTCTTTTTCTCCTTATGTGTTTCTTTTTGTCTGTGATGGCTTTTTTGGTACTTAGTTCTAGGTTTTTGTTTTCTTTAGTAATGTGGGAGTATTTGGGGTTGGTTAGGTTTTTTCTTATTCTGTTTTACTCTAACATGGTTAGTTTACGGGCTTCTTTGATTACTCTTTTTGCTTCTCGTTGGGGCGATGTGTCTTTTTTTGGTTTGATTATGTGGTATTTTTTTTACTGAGACTTTTCTTTGTTGGTTGTTTGTGTTTTATTGTTTTTTGTTATTCTAACTAAGAGCGCTTGTTATCCTTTTATTTCTTGGTTGATAGAGGCTATGCGTGCTCCTACTCCGGTTAGCTCTTTGGTGCACTCTTCTACGCTAGTAGCGGCTGGTGTTTGATTTTTATTGCGTTATAGGAGCTATTGCAGGGATGTTTTTTTTTCTTATCTTCTTCTGTTTTCTTTGGTTACTATATTTATTAGTGGGGTTTGTGCGGTTTATTTTAATGATTTAAAGAAGATTGTTGCTTTGTCTACTTGTAAAAATGTTTCTTGATGTATTGTGTTTTTTTTGTGTGGGGATGTTTGGCTGTGTCTTTTACAACTTTTAAGACACGGGGTTTGTAAGTGTTATCTTTTTATGTCTGTGGGGGATGTTATGTCTAGTTCTTTGGGTAGACAGAGCTCTAAATTTGTATACCTTTCTCGTTATAGTACCTTTCTTGGGGTAATGTTGCAGTTTGTATTGGTTTTTTCTTTGTGCGGCCTTCCCTTTATTGGAGTTTTTTTTGGTAAGCATGGTTTATTATCTGACGTTTTTTACTGTTATGGGTATGGCTTTATATCTCTGTTTTTGGTTTGTTTTTTAGTATCTTATGTTTATTCTTTCCGACTCTTTTTGTTGTTGGTGGGGGACTGTGTAGGTATGCAGGCGGGTTTTATTAGTAGTTTTTATTCTATAGCTCTTATTGTTGTGCTTGGCACTTTTTTGAATTACTGTGGTTCTTTTATTTTTATGGAAATAAACTCTCTGGGTGTGTTAGAGTCTTTTTTACTATTATTTGTGCAGCTTTTTGGTTGTTTGCTAGGATTTTATATTTGAGCAATTCCTTCTTTTTTGACTTCTTGTTGACCGTCTTCTTTATTTGGTGGGGATTTTTTAGTGGGGTCTTTCTATCATTATTTTTTAGAGGTTAGCTCTAGGTTTGTTTTTTGCCTGTATCGTTGGGAGGTTTTTTTGTTGTCTTTTTTTTCTTCGGGGCTTAGTTATTTTTTTTCTGTCTCTCGTTTGGGTATTTTGTTTTTTCTATTAAATTTATGGTATTTTTTATCTTGTTTTTGTTAGGTTTTGTCTTTGTGCTTGGTTAGTTTGGTTGGTCTGGTGTTATTTAGAGCATATCAATTTTTCGTGTTGGGGGAAATTTTATTATTGACCGATGTTTTACATTATTAGTATATTAAGTATTCTGTCTTTCCAAGTCAGGGGTCCACTTTTGTGGGTATTGTATTTTTTATTGCTATGATAATATTTTGCTGGTGTTGTACATAATATTATTATTATATTAATGGTTATAATATCGGAGGTTGTCCGCAGGGAAATTTCATAGTATGGCTCCTAATAACATAGGGTTGTTCTTTCTGGAGGTGGTTATTGGGTCTTGAATACAATTGGGATTCTTATCCCCCCGGAGGGGTTGTGTTGTTGGGGGAGGGGGGATAAATATGTATATATTATATAGGATGTATTTTTTATAAGAATGGTTATTGGCCTGGTTTGTTTTTGACCTGAGGATGTTTTTCCTTATAGCTGTTTAGTTATATGTTTTTGTATAATTCTTTAGCCTACTTAGTTTCTTTTGGGGTCTTTGATAAATGTTTTTGGTTTTGTGGTTTTTCGTTTTACTTAGCTTAATTTTGTTGTTTTATATTGGCTTTTTTGTCTGCTAGTTTGGCTCAGGTCTAATATGTTGTAATACTCCCCCCTTAGGGTTGTAATATTTTGCTGGTGTTGTACATAATATTATTATTATATTAATGGTTATAATATCGGAGGTTGTCCGCAGGGAAATTTCATAGTATGGCTCCTAATAACATAGGGTTGTTCTTTCTGGAGGTGGTTATTGGGTCTTGAATACAATTGGGATTCTTATCCCCCCGGAGGGGTTGTGTTGTTGGGGGAGGGGGGATAAATATGTATATATTATATAGGATGTATTTTTTATAAGAATGGTTATTGGCCTGGTTTGTTTTTGACCTGAGGATGTTTTTCCTTATATTA